ATTTATAACAAAGTTTTTGTGTTGTTGATTCCTAGGTGTAGTGCTTTTTCCCCGATGCCACACCTATTGGTACTCAATGAAGTAGTACCTCCAATACAGAACCTATAGATGTAACCTTTCGCTCAATACTAAAATAGATAATTGAAGCATCTAAGGCCGCATCAATCGAGGATACACGACAGAAGGAATTGCTCTATCTCTAAACTTCACCTTCACCAAGCGTAGGTTTCTTTCACTAATTTGTTTTTTTCTATTCCTAACTACGTTCTTTTTCTCGTAAAACTGAGGGGTAAAAAAACAAGAAAAAATCAAATCGCACCATCTCTGTAATAGGTAAATGCCTTTTTTTCTCCTGAAGTTGTCGGAATTATTCGTAATAAAATATTGGCTACAATTGAAGAGGTCTTATCAATAAAATTTCCATTTATTCGAGATCTAGGCATAATTAGCAATTCATTCTATAATTCTTCTCATTCCCCTTCGGGGAAAATGATCCCACAAAAAAAAGGAATTGTACAGTACAAAATAACATAAAAACAGACTAATTGGAAAAGATGCGTTGTCCCCTTTAAAGATGAAATGAAATAGTTGAATCAGATTATATTTCATTCCAATTTCGTAGTATACCAATGACTATTACTATTTCATCTAAGTTGAATAACCAAGTTCCCTATGAATTTTGATAACTCGATACTTTTTGATTTGGTTATAATCCAAAAAGGAAAAGAATGGAATAATCATTCCATGATAAAATCAAATTCAAATGAAATGAAAGTAACCATCCTTTTTGTTTGCATAACGTGTATGTGCCACACCATACAATTGAAATAAAAAGATTCATCGGACGGTTCGTGAATTCCATGGGTTAACTGATGAAAGAAGTTGTTGATAAATATGAAATTGAAAAAGAAATTTATTCTTATGGAACCATCAGGCGGTCATACATGTACTACAATTAAGATGAAGGACTCGCTATTCATTCGGGTTTTGGTCAAGAATAACATTCTGTAGGAGAGATGGCCGAGTGGTTTAAGGCGTAGCATTGGAACTGCTATATAGACTTTTGTTTACCGAGGGTTCGAATCCCTCTCTCTCCGTTTCTTTTCATTCATCAACGTTACCGACTACAATGGATCAAATAAAATAAGAATTGATATCATTATTATAACGAACGGTAAGACCCTTATTTACTTATTTAATATACATTCTTTATCCCTGTGATAGGTAAAATTATCGTATTGATATTGAAAAGAAGAAAAAAATCAAAAGAATCCTATTACCAATCCTTTTTTGATACGTGAATTAGATAGGGTACGAGGTATTCTATTTACTTCAGTGAAAGGAGTTCTAATTGGTATTAACCTTGCTTTTTTATTTTCGTTAGAATCAAGTCTGACGAGAATAATATTCTACGACCAACAACTCATTTATTTTCAGACCGATCCATTTACTATCTATTATTTGATTTACAAATCCTTTATATTGTAAGGAGTCAATAGTCAAATGGTTTGGCAATTCCCCGTGGGGGGATGAAACAAGATAATTTTGAATCAGAGCTTTCGATCTTTCTTTATCCTTCGTAGTAATAATATCTCGGGGTTTGCAACGATAACTTGGTATATCCACTATATGACCATTAACTAAAATGTGTCTATGGTTAACTAATTGTCTGGCTCCAGGAATGGTCGAAGCCATGCCTAATCGAAAAAGGATGTTATCCAAACGCATCTCAAGTAATTGTAGTAAAACCTGGCCTGTTGATCCTTTGGCTTTTCTAGCAATATGCACATATTTAAGTAATTGTCGCTCTGTCAGACCATAATGAAAACGCAATTTCTGTTTCTCTTCTAAACGAATACGATATTGTGATCTTTTTCCAGAGCGCAATTGGGTTTGAAGATCACTTCTGGATCTGGGTCTTTTACTAGTTAGTCCCGGTAAAACCCCCAGCCGGCGTATTTTTTTGAAACGAGGTCCTCGGTAACGAGACATATAAAGGCTCCTTTTTGATTCACTTCCATTTGACAAAAAAATATAAATTCAGACTGAACTAAAGAATCAGCAAAGCAAAACTCAAATTACTAAAGTCCTACAAAACAGAATAAAAGAAATTTTATCAATATTCGGATTTTTTGTATATATAGGAACTTCAAGCGAAGTTTACGTTTTCCAATTTCTTATATAGAGATCTAATTGTTCTAGTCAACTTTTTTATTCATAGCTATTACCATGACATAATAGATTGGTGACCCGACATTTAGAGAAAGCGAAAGTAGAGATTTTCAATCATGGAAATCAAAGATTTGATAAAGAAAAAGAGCCGGCTATCGGAATCGAACCGATGACCATCACATTACAAATGTGATGCTCTAACCTCTGAGCTAAGCGGGCGGATATAAGAGCAATAGTGTATAGGAATACAGGAAACTATCGGATCTTAGCTATTACCTAGTGATTCTTTTTCTTTTCTTTATTGATTATTGAAATTTCTTCTATTTCTTAGTTATTAGTTATATATTTTTATTAGTTATATATTTTAATTTTATTTTAGATTCTATTTAGAAAATAGAAAAGAAAACTATTTAGATCTAGATAAATTAGATATCTAAATAGAAATTCAATTCCATATTCATATATATGAAAAGAAAATATCAATATATCAATGAAATTAGAATTCAAAAGAAAAAAAAAAGAATGAATATTGACCGTTCCACTATTCAAAGATGCACTGTAAAAATGAAGGAGGAGGAAAGGCATATATATATATGTTGGGATATATCTATCCATATTGAATTGCGGATACATCAATGATAGAATCATTTTGTATTGAAACAAATAGGGTTAGAGATGAAATGATAGAATATAGAGAATATAGATAGGGTGGGCAAAAAAAGAAAATAGCAGCATACATTTTTTCAATATAGTAATCATTACCTAATGAATTCAATAGTGCCAAGATAAATGAAAGAGGTGGATGGAATTACAACTGGATCCTTGTCTCAAAGGAAAGGGGATATGGCGAAATTGGTAGACGCTACGGACTTGATTGGATTGAGCCTTGGTATGGAAACCTGCTAAGTGGTAACTTCCAAATTCAGAGAAACCCTGGAACTAAAAATGGGCAATCCTGAGCCAAATCTTTGTTTTGAGAGAAAAAACGATGGAAAATGAGAATAAAAAGGGATAGGTGCAGAGACTCAATGGAAGCTGTTCTAACGAATGAAATTGACTACGTTACGTTAGTAGCTAAAAACCTTCTATCGAAATGACAGAAAGGATAACCTTATATACCTAATACGTACGTATACATACTGACATAGCAATAGATCTTTTGAAGATTAATCGGACGAGAATAAAGAGAGAGTCCCATTTTACATGTCAATACCGACAACAATGAAATTTATAGTAAGAGGAAAATCCGTCGAATTTTGAAATCGTGAGGGTTCAAGTCCCTCTATCCCCAATAAAAAGCCCATTTTACTTCCTCGCTCTTTATTTATCCTCATCCTCTTTCTTTTTTTTTTTCATCAGTGGCTCAGTTTAAACAAAATGAAATATCGTTCTAATTTCATTTACTCTGTTCTTTCGAAAAAAGATACAAATAGAAATCCTCGTATCTTCTTCCAATCCAATCCAATCTCATTTGTTTTTTTGTTTTGTATAATACGACATATATGTTCAATAAATCTCCGTTATTGAATCATTCATAGTCCATATCTTTTTTCTTACATTTACAAAGAAAGTCTTCTTTTTGAAGATCCAAGAAATTCAGGGGCTAGGCCAATTTATTAATATTTTCTTTTTTAGTTCTTTTCATTGACATAGATATAAGTACTCTGCTAGGATGATGTACGGGAAATCGTCGGGATAGCTCAGTTGGTAGAGCAGAGGACTGAAAATCCTCGTGTCACCAGTTCAAATCTGGTTCCTGACACGTGAATAATGTATCGGATAGATATTCATACCTCATACAAATGAAATTAATTCATTGAGACGGATCGGGATAGATATTCTTTACTTTTTTTTTTCATTTGTATTTTTTTCCTCAATGATAAAAAACCCCTTTTTTTACTTATACAACACGACTCCAGATTTCATTTCAATTTCAATCAATGAGCATCTTGAATTTCATAGAAATTGGGCGTAAGGGCGTAATATAGTCTTTACGTAAAGGCCAGCCTATCCAACTTTCAGGCATCAAGATACGTTTAAGGCGAGTATTATTCTCATAATAAATTCCCAACATATCATAAGATTTCCGTAAAACTGACGGAGTTTGAGGATTACTCCTGGGAGCAAAGACTTTTATGCATACCTCTTCTGGTTTATCTATACCATACCGTATTTTCGTAAGGTGATACACACTAGCTAAAAACTCGCCAGGTGATACATCATAGGTACACTGGGAGTGTAAATAATTGTAACCATATACATATGAAATGACAGTAATGGAATCCCAATCCTCGGTTTTTATTTGTATGAATATTTCACATTGACAATGAAATCTTTCATGATTGACCCGCTGTTTCTTATTCTGCACAAAGGAACCCTGCCTGATTCACTAATTCGTAGGAAGATACTGACCTTTTGGATTTGAAATCTTTTTCAAATCCAAAAGGTATCTCTGAAGTAGATGGTGATTTATAGAGTAATCCTTGATCGTAATTTCCAGTATGAGTACTGTGTCGAAGGTAAAACTTGTGACTTGTGATTAGTAGTAAAACATGGATTCTCCTGTTGATACACAGTTCTATCTTCAAAGATTTTTTGGGATATTTTCTTACGAAGTTTCGTTATATTATAGCATCTATAATTGTAGGCGGACAGCCTGGCAAATAGACATCCACAAGAATTAGCTTATCGACTCCGCGAAGTACTATAAGAATTAAGTACTGAACATCCCTCCTGTATCCTGTAAAATAGTATAGGCTCCCATAGCAATGACATATTTTGGTTCAGGCATTTGCTGATATAATCTTACTAAAAAGGGAGCCTTTTTCATTGTTACTGTTCCGGCTGTTAACATGAGGTCTGCTTGCCTTGGGCTCGATCTTGGCACCAACCCATAACGATCAAAGTCGAATCGCGAACCTATTAATGAAACAAATTCAATGAAACCACAACTGGTACCATAGAGAAGCGGCCATAAACTGGAAAGTCTTGACCAATTCGAGAGATGTAGTTTCAATAATTGAATTGGGGGTTGTTTGGTTAAGTAATAGAAACTCAACCAAATTCATAACTGTTTCAATGTCATCCTTTCTTTCCCTTTTCTTTTGATTATCTAAATATTCAGCTAAGACCATTCCAACGCTCCTTTTCGCCATGCATAAACGGAACCCACAATTGGGATAAGCACGAAAATGAAAGCTTCTATAAATACAGATACACCCAATACATCAAAGCTCATTGCCCATGGATAAAGAAAGACCGTTTCAACATCAAAAACAACAAAAACTAGAGCAAACATGTAATTAGGAATAACGCTTGATATTATCAGGAATGCCCAGAAAATATCATATATCATATTCGTGAAGCAGAAACAGAAAAGTACTCCTATGAACGTGGAGTAGGCTGAATTATTCCATTTGAATAAGTTGAATAAGAATTTTCAAATCATCTAGAACTTCTTAGATGAAAGAACAAAAGAATCTTGATCAAATAAAGCCGCATAGTTGAGAGTTTGTTTGCTGTAGGACATACCTTGTTTAAAGATTCATCTAATGTCATCCCACTTATATTTTTTCTTTTTTTTCTCCCTTCAATTCTATTTCTATATATGATGTGTAGATATATATGATGTGTAGACATAGCATGCTCTTCTACTTAGTTATTTTTATTTTAGATTCTACTTATTCTTATACTTATTATCTTATGTATCTTTATTTAATATGGATCTTCTATCTTAGAAATAGAAAGTGAAAGTAAAGAATCCCTTATCTTATATCTTTCTTATATCTTATAGTAAAGTATAGTAAAAAAGAAATTCAAGAAATAAATTACAAATTCAATTAAAAACAATTAAAAAAAAGAATAATAAAAATATCATATGTAATTCATTCATGATTCATGAAAGTGAATAAAGAGAGGTAGATATTTGATCCGAGATTTGACAGGTCCGTTGGAATGAATTATTGTGTTTGTTTATTTTATTGTTCCTACTACTACTCAAATTTCTATACAAAACAAAAATGGAATGTATTAGGGCTATACGGACTCGAACCGTAGACCTTCTCGGTAAAACAGAGAAAACTTATTATTATCGAAATGATTCGAACTGTTTCAAAGACCCAACATGCATTTTGTTGCATTGGGCTCTTTCATCAACTGATGTAAAGATCAGTTAGTCCACCATATTTTGTCTTTAGAGGAAGATAATGAGATGGCTCCATGTGCTCTGATTCATTATTTGTATCCTGATCTAGGAGCAATACCAAAGTGTTTCAAAGAAGGGTGACCTTTATTTAGGTCTGCCTTCGGCCTAGATCAACCTAAGTGAAATGCAAGTGAAATGCAGTCTCTATCGCTCCGCTGCAAGAGTCAAATATGAGACTTCATACACCTCAAAGCTCATAGGACGAAAAGAGGTTCTTTTGGAGATCCTTATACTCCTTATGCCTGGCATTGAATGGACTGCCATTTACCTTACAATGGCAGGTTCTATTTGATTTGGAGCCGAAATTCGCACCTGAACCGGATCAAACCAAATTTGTCAGGCTATTTTTCTCTTGTTCTCTTGAATCTACGGAGTAAGACATTGATTTCTCAAAAATATAAATTATGGTCATTGCATAATTGGCTCCCTTGAAAAACATTGGCGCACGTGTAAACGAGGTGCTCTACCTAACTGAGCTATAGCCCTTGTCATAAACATTTTAACATAGAGACAATTTATTGTCAAGAAGGGTATCCCATAATCCCACATGATAACTCTCTGATCCATTTATGTTCACTGGTAAAAGATTTCTATTGCTTAGAAAACATATTTTACCTATAATCCATCGAAGTGATGGAGACCTTTTTTGTGGTGATAAATGACCTACTTAACCCAGTGGTTAGAGTATTGCTTTCATACGGCGGGAGTCATTGGTTCAAATCCAATAGTAGGTAGAACTTATTAGATACCGGATACCGGATTTCATGGTATCTAATAAGTTTTTCTACCCATCCTCTTTTTTTCGTTCTATCATCAGATTAATCAAATTAGACTTCATTGTGTTCCATTTGTGGAATCAAGATGTAGTGTGTAGTGTATAATAAAGAACTCTTTTGATTTTGATTGAATATATTGACTACTAAATATATTGACTACTAATAGGAAATCACTTTGACAGCTTCTACTCGTGTCCTAGCCCGTCTGAGAGCTAGATTTGCCTCAATTGCTTGTCTCTTACCCTCAGCTCTACTCAAGTTAGCTTCAGCTATTTCAAGAGTTTGTTGAGCTTCTTGTGGATCAATGTCCGTACTAATTTCCGCACCATTTCCTAAAATGGTGATCTCATTATTACTTATTCTAGCAAAACCGCCCATAAGAGCCACCGTTAACCATCGGTCATTTAGCCGTATTCTCAAAAGACCTATATCTACAGCCGTGGCAATGGGGGCATGGTTTGGTAATACCCCAATCTGTCCACTATTAGTAGATAAAAGAATCTCTTTCACTTCGGAATCCCAAATCATTCGATTAGGAGTCAGTACACAAAGATTTAAGGTCATTTCTTCAATTTGCTCTCCTCTTCTAAGTTCATAGCTTTCGCGGTAGCTTCGTCGATGTTACCCACCAAATAAAAGGCCTGCTCGGGAAGACCGTCTAATTCTCCGGAAAGGATGAATTGAAACCCCCGAATTGTTTCTGCAAGACCAACATATTTCCCTGGAGAACCGGTAAAGACTTCTGCCACAAAGAAGGGTTGTGATAAGAAACGCTCAATCTTGCGTGCTCTTGCTACAGTTAAACGATCTTCTTCGGATAATTCGTCCAACCCAAGGATAGCTATAATGTCCTGAAGTTCTTTGTAACGTTGTGAAGTTTGCTTAACCCTTTGCGCAGTTTCATAATGTTCCTCGCCAACGATCCGAGGTTGTAACATAGTTGACGTTGAATCCAAGGGATCTACTGCTGGATAAATACCTTTGGCAGCTAATCCTCTTGATAATACGGTAGTAGCATCTAAATGTGCAAATGTCGTGGCAGGAGCAGGGTCGGTCAAATCATCCGCGGGTACATAAACTGCTTGGATCGATGTTATGGATCCTTCCTTGGTAGAAGTAATTCTTTCTTGCAAAGAACCCATTTCTGTACTAAGGGTAGGTTGATAACCCACTGCAGAAGGCATTCTACCTAATAAGGCAGAGACTTCGGACCCTGCTTGAACGAAACGAAATATATTGTCGATGAATAGAAGTACGTCTTGCTCATTAACATCCCGAAAATATTCCGCCATAGTTAGGGCGGTCAAGCCAACTCTCATACGAGCTCCTGGCGGTTCATTCATTTGACCATAGACTAGAGCCACTTTGGATTCTGCAATATTCTTTTCATTAATCACCCCGGATTCTTTCATTTCCATGTAGAGATCATTTCCTTCACGAGTACGTTCACCTACTCCGCCAAATACGGATACGCCTCCGTGAGCTTTGGCAATGTTGTTTATCAATTCCATGATGAGTACTGTTTTACCCACTCCAGCTCCGCCAAATAGTCCGATTTTTCCTCCACGGCGATAGGGGGCTAAAAGATCCACCACTTTAATCCCTGTTTCAAAGATTGATAATTTTGTATCTAACTGTATGAAGGCGGGTGCAGATCTATGAATAGGAGATGTTGTGCGAGTATCAACAGGACCTAAATTATCAACGGGCTCTCCAAGAACGTTGAAAATTCGTCCGAGAGTAGCTCCCCCGACTGGAACACTTAGAGGAGCTCCCGTGTCAATCACTTTCATTCCTCTCATCAGACCATCTGTAGCACTCATAGCTACAGCTCTCACTCGATTATTTCCTAATAATTGTTGTACTTCACAAGTTACATTAATTTGTTGACCGACAGTATCTCGACCTTTAATTACCAAAGCATTATAAATATTAGGCATCTTGCCCGGTGGAAAAATGACATCCAGTACTGGGCCAATAATTTGAGCGATACGCCCTAGGTTTTGTTCTTCAAGTGTAGAAACCACAGGATCAGAAGTAGTGGGATTGCTTCTCATAATCATCAATCATAATAAATATGTCAAAATTCTTTTTTGAAAGGTATTGAATCAAAAATAAATATCCGATAACAAGTTGATCGGTTAATTCCATAAGAAAGAAATGGGAGTTAGCATTTGATTGAGTTGGTACCACCCAATTGAATCCAATTCAATCCTTGACTCAGTGAATGAGTCAATTTTCAATTCTTTCTATTTTACTATTGTATTCTTTTTTTTTTTCTTTTGATTTGTGTTGTACACCTATTCTTCTTTATATACTTTATATATCATAATATCATAATAGATCATATCTGTTCCCCTTTCTAGATGAATTATGACTCTTTTCACATTTTCACATCTAGGATTTACATATACAACATATATTACTGTCAAGAGAGGGGCTGGAGTCCTCTATTCTTTCTTTTTCTTTCTATATTAGCTCTTTTCTATATTAGCTCTATTATATAGAATATTAGCTATTTCTATTTACTATATATTGCTATATATTGACTATATTAGATATTATATCTATATATATATCTTTAGATATCTTTATATCTTTATCTTTCTATCTTTAATATCTTTACTTTATTACTTTAGAGTTTATTCATTCTAAAATCTCTTAATTCTAATTTAGAATTATTTAGAATTCTATTTCTATTCAATTTCAATAGAGAAGAATATTTCTTTTATCTCTTTTTTTTTTCTTTTTTTCTATTCATTAGAAAAATGAGTATGAAGAATAATGAATATGATATAGAATATGAATAGAAAAAAGATTAAGAAGGTGATCCATTCCATTAGAAATA